CTGAAATTGGTTTTTTTTTTAACTTAATCAGTAAATTTTCGGGAAAATCAGTATCAAGTTTGAATTTTGACGGACTTTCTTTATTTCCAGAACATGAACAAGTAAAAATGTATTCCGAAGAAAAAAAAAGAAAAAAAAAATTCTTATTCGACGCAATTAGAACTGATCTGAACGATCAAACAAATTTAAATAGAAAAAAATGTATTGGAATAAACGAAATCAGTAAAAAAGTTCCTCGATGGCCATACAAATTAATCGACGAATTGGAGCAAATGATGGAAATAACATCAAAGGACGCTCAGATTCGTTCCAGACAAGCCGAACGTAGAGTTTATTTTAGTACATTTACTACAAAGTCACACCATAACAATGATAGTCATACTAGCAATTTTGATAATAGTGACCAAAAAAAAGAATTGGCTTTAGTCTATTATTTCCGCGAACCTGATTTTACCCGAGAAATAATCAGAGGATCTATACGCGCTCAAAGGCGTAAAACAGTGATTTCGAAACTCTTTGTAAGAACTGGTTCCCCCCTTTTTCGGGACAGGATGAAGAAATCCTCGTTGTTTTCTTTTGATATTTTCAAATCAATGAAAACCTTTTTTTTGTCCAAAAATGGGATGCAAAAAGAGACAGAATTTGAATTTTCTGATTATACAGAGGAAGAGAGAAAAGCAAAAGAGAGAGAAGAAGAAGAAAGAAAAGAAAAACAGAGACAAGAACAAGTAAAAGAGAGAGAAGAAGAGCTGAAAAAAGATGACGAAGAAAAAAAAATGAGAGCAATAATAGAAACCTGGGATGGCTTTTTTTATGGATATGGTCAAATAGTTAGAAGTTTATATTTAATAACCCTATCGATTCTTAGAAAATATATTCAATTACCTTCATTGATAATAATGAAAAATATCGTTCGTATACTATTATTTCAAATTCCCGAATGGTCAGAAGATTTTAGGGATTGGAAAAGAGAATTGCATATTAGATGCACCTTTCATGGCGTTCCAGTATCCGAAAAAGAATTGCCAAGAGATTGGGAAAACGAGGGTATTCAAATAATGATCTTATTTCCTTTTAGTCTGAAACCTTGGCACAGACATAAGGTACGATCCACTGAAAAAAAAAAAAGATACACTGAAAAAAAAAACGTGAAAAGTAGTAGCTTTTGCTTTTTAACAGCTTGTGGAATACCAATCCAATCGCCCTTTTCTGATGAAATCCCGGATCCATTTTCACCATTTTTTCATTTTTTTGATCCCATTTTAAAAAAAATCAAAAAAACAATGAAAAAAAAATTGAAAAATAATTTTTTTCTAGTTCTAAAAGTTTTAAATAAAAGAAAAAAAGGGTCTCTAACCATCTCAAAAGAAAGAAGAAAATGGACCATCAAAAGTCTTCTTAAAAGTATTCTATTTAGATTCACAAAAATAGATGAAATCAGTGAAAACAAAAAAGATTCAACAATCAGTAAGAATAATCCAATGAATTACGAATCACCCGTTCTAATTCAACCTATTAGTTGGACAAATTATTGTTCATTGACAGAAAAAAAGATAAAAGATCTTAATGTTAAAACAAAGACAATCATAAACGAAATAGAAAAAATGACAAAAGAAAAAAAAGGGGGGGTTATAACTTCAGAGAAAAATTTGAATTCGAACAAAACAACTTATGATGCTAAAAGATTAGAATTACAAAAAAATATTTTTCAAATATTACAAAGAAGAAATGTTCGATTAACCCGTAAATTGTATACTTTTTTTCCATTTTTGATGGAAAGGGTATACATAGATATCTTTCTATCTATCATTAGTATTCCTAGGACCAAGGTAGAACTTTTTCTTGAATCAACAAAAAAAATTATAAAAAAATCCATTTACAATAAAAAAACAAATGCAGAAAGAATTGATAAAACAAATCAAAGTATAATTCCATTTATGTCGATTATACACAAATCTCGGAAGATTAGGAATACGAATTCACAGAATTCTTATGACGTATCTTCTTTATCACAAGCATATGTATTTTTTAAATTATCACAAACCCAAGTTATTCACTTAAATAAGTATAAGTTAAGATCTGTTTTTGAATCTCATGGAAGATCTTTTTTTCTTAAGAATGAAATAAAGAATAGAATACAAGGAATATTTAATTCCAAATTAAGACATAAGAACCTTCCCGATTCTGTAATGAATCAATGGAAAAATTGGTTAAAGGTTCATTATCAATATGATATACCTCAGAGAAGATGGTCTAGATTAGTACCACAAAACTGGAGAAAGAGAATCAATGAACATCGTGTGGCTCAAAATAAAGATTTAACCGAATATGATTCATATGAAAAAACCCCATTAATTCTTTACAAAAAAAAACCAGTAGACTTTTTCCATTTAGAAAAACAAGGTTTAAAAATTTTATTAAAAAAATGGAAAAAACAAAAGAAATATGATCTTTTGTCATATAAATTTCTTAATTATGCAGGTAAGAAAGAATCATATATTCATGGATCACCATTCCAAGCAAACAAAAAGCAAGCGATTTTTTATAATTACAACACACGTAAAAAAGCATTTTTTGATAGAAGGGGCGATATCTATATCAGAAATTATAGAGCAGACGATGTTTTGATAGATATGAAAAAAAGGATGGATAGAAAGAATTTTCGTGCGATGGTAATGCTTGCAGAAAGACTAAATCATCCATTCGATTTCGATATAAGAGATTTTCTCCCCCTTTTCAATTTGAAGAGATTATATAATGAATATCATAAAAATCCGTGGATCATACCAATCAAATCCCTTTTTTTCCAGTTTTATGGAAATCAAAAAGCAGAATTAGACAACAAAAAGCGTGCTAAGAGTATAAATAAAAAAATAATCACAGAACGGGATTTATTAAACAGAAAGTATGTGGTTTTTAATTTAAACTTTTTTACTTCCTTAGAGGAAGCAATGATGAATAATTTCCAAGTAAATTCTCTCATGGTTGGATTGAAAAAGAACAAAGACATTTATATAGACTGTATTAAAAAGGGAGACATAAATGTAGAGAATATGGTGTTGCAGAATCCGCATTTTACTAATGAATTGCTGGAAAATGGAACGTTTTTTATAGAACCTGTTCGTCTGGCTAGAAAAAACACTGAACAATTTTTGATATATCAAACCATAAGCCTCTCGTTGATTCATAAGAAGCGGCCTCAAATGTTTCAAAGAAACCCAGAAAAAAGTCGTAAAGACAAAAATCATTATGATTTGCTTGTTCCTGAAAATATTTTGTCCACTAGACGCCGTAGAGAATTGAGAATTCTACTTTGTTTGAATCCTAGGAATATAAATAGTGTGGATAAAAACAAAATATTTTACAATGAGAATAATTTAAATTATAATGAGAATAAAATAAATAAGTGCTGTCAAGTTTTGGCTAAAAATAAAGATCTTGATAGAGAAAAAAAAAAACTAATGAATTTAAAACTCTTTCTTTGGCCAAATTTTCGATTAGAAGATTTAGCTTGTATAAATCGCTATTGGTTTGATACCCATAATGGAAGCCGTTTCAGTATACTAAGGATACATATGTATCCACGATTGAAAACTCGATAATCTACATTTTTCTTCTATTTATCGTAACATATCTCATATCATATCTGGTATACGAAGACAAATAAATATATAATATGCGCACACGCATTGTGGCATTGATACTAATTCAATGATGTATCCATTAGATCGAAAAATGAATCAACAAAATCGTCTGATTTTTTTTTGAAGTATACTATATCATTTTTTTTTGTGAATCCATAAATATAGTTGTGAATCCATAAATATAGTTTTTATATCTATTTGAATTGGATTGCTTAATAATAGTTCATTTTATAATTAAATTGATTTGAAAAAATCTTAATTTACTTAAGAATTCTTAAGTAAATTAAGAATCTTAATTTACTTAAGAATTCTTAAGTAAATTAAGATTTTTTTATATACAAAATTCAAAATTAGTGTCATTACTATTACTGATCAATAAAAATATCTATCAATAAAGAAGGGGGGGAGGAAAGGTTTCATTTCATTTTTTTATGATAAAAAATTCATTTATACCTGTTATTTCACAAAATAAAGAAGAAGAAAACACCGGATCAGTTGAATTTCAAGTATTCAATTTCACTAATAAGATACGAAAACTTACTTCACATTTTGAATTACACCCAAAAGACTATTTATCTCAAAGGGGTTTACGTAAAATTTTGGGAAAACGGAAACGACTACTGTCTTATTTGTCAAAGAAAAATAGAATACGTTATAAAAAATTAATAAATCAGTTGGATATTCGGGACTCACTAATTCGTTAATTTCAAGAGTCATTTTCAATTATTCGATTTATTAGATCTTGAATTTTGATGAACTTTTTTTTAACGATTCATGGAAGAATGAATCGAGGAAAAACCTATGAATGTCCCAGCTACAAGAAAAGATCTCATGATAGTCAATATGGGGCCTCACCACCCATCAATGCATGGTGTTCTTCGACTTATTGTTACTCTGGATGGTGAAGATGTTATTGATTGTGAACCAATATTGGGTTATTTACACAGAGGGATGGAAAAAATTGCGGAAAACCGAACAATTATACAATATCTGCCTTATGTAACACGTTGGGATTATTTAGCTACTATGTTCACAGAAGCAATAACCGTAAACGGACCGGAACAATTGGGAAATATTCAAGTACCTAAAAGAGCCAGCTATATCCGAGTAATTATGTTGGAGTTAAGTCGTATAGCTTCTCATCTACTATGGCTGGGACCTTTTATGGCAGATATTGGTGCACAAACCCCTTTCTTCTATATTTTTAGAGAAAGAGAATTAATATATGATCTATTTGAAGCTGCGACAGGTATGAGAATGATGCATAATTTTTTTCGTATCGGGGGAGTAGCGGCTGATCTACCTCATGGTTGGATAGATAAATGTTTTGATTTCTGCAATTATTTTTTAACAAGGGTTGTTGAATATCAAAAACTTATTACGCGAAATCCAATTTTTTTAGAACGTGTTGAGGGAGTAGGTGTTGTTGGTAGAGAGGAAGTAATAAATTGGGGTTTATCAGGACCGATGCTTCGGGCTTCCGGAATACAATGGGATCTACGTAAAGTTGATAATTATGAGTGTTACGAGGAATTTGATTGGGAAGTTCAATGGCAAAAAGAAGGAGATTCATTAGCTCGTTATTTAGTTCGAATTGGTGAAATGATGGAATCCATAAAAATTATTCAACAGGCTTTGGAAGGAATTCCCGGCGGGCCATATGAAAATTTAGAAATCCGCTGCTTTGATAGAGAAAAAGAGCCAGAATGGAATGATTTTGAATATCGATTCATTGGTAAAAAACCGTCTCCGACTTTTGAATTGCCGAAACAAGAACTTTATGTAAGAGTTGAGGCCCCCAAGGGAGAATTAGGAATTTTTCTAATAGGGGATGAGAATGGTTTTCCTTGGAGATGGAAAATTCGTCCACCGGGTTTTATCAATTTGCAAATTCTTCCTCAATTAGTTAAAAGAATGAAATTGGCTGATATTATGACAATACTAGGTAGCATAGATATCATTATGGGAGAAATTGATCGTTGAAATGATAATTGATACAACGGAAGTCCAAGATATCAATTCTTTTTCCGGATTGGAATCTTTAAAAGAGGTATATGGAATTCTATGGGTACTTGTACCTATTTTGATTCTTGTATTGGGAATCACAATAAGTGTACTAGCAATTGTATGGTTAGAAAGAGAAATATCTGCAGGGATACAACAGCGTATTGGACCTGAATACGCCGGTCCTTTTGGAGTTCTTCAAGCTCTAGCAGACGGAACAAAACTACTTTTCAAAGAGAATCTTATTCCCTCTAGGGGGAATATTTGTTTATTTAGTATCGGACCATCCATATCAGTCATATCAATTCTAATAAGCTATTCAGTAATTCCTTTTGGCTATAACTTTGTTTTATCTGATTTCAATATCGGTGTTTTTTTATGGATTGCTATTTCGAGTATTGCTCCCATTGGACTTCTTATGTCAGGATATGGATCAAATAATAAATATTCCTTTTTGGGTGGTCTACGAGCTGCTGCTCAATCGATTAGTTATGAAATACCACTAACTCTATGTGTCTTATCAATATCTCTACGTGCGATTCGTTGAAACAGAAAAAGCTATTCGATGCTATTGCTATGCTCCTTTCTTTATAGGACTTTATAGGAAAGGGGTCGAATAAATTGAATAGATACCTTCATTATCTTTATTTTCTTTTTCACAATTCGGATTGAAGAACTAAATCAGATAGTTATATGAGTGAAATAAAACAGCTTTTATTGAATATAATTTAAGAATACTATATTACTTATAGTTAATAGAAAGTATGATGATTTGAAAAGGCAGTAAAAATATTGAGTCTCATTTTCTATGTATAAGAATTAAGTGAAATAAAATTATAAACAGAAGAGGCCGTTTAACCCAAGATTGGATAATTAGTCATCCTGTTTTGAAGCGGGTTCAAAAGACCAACCTTATTGAGTTTTAGTTACCTTTTGTATGAATTATCATAGATGTATTAACATAAATAAGGGGGTTAATAAAAAAATGAGTGGATGGTTAGAAACACCAAGATACACAAAGGATTAGTAACGCATATTTTGTAAATTATCAAAAAGAGAATTTACGCATAATAGAAAAAGAATACTAATTGGGGCTTTAAGTTGGTAGAAAAAATCAAGCAGTACTCCCCACAACTCCGATCCAGAGTATGCTTCCACCCACTGATTAAAAAAATTACTATCAGGAACGAAAAAATCCTTTAATATTTTTGAAGTCCCTTTTTCATAGCACAAAAAAGAAGAATAGGAACGAAAAAAACACAAGAAATCAAAAACGAAAAGGAGATCGCTTTTTCGTTTTTGATTTCTGATATCCATATTCATGGAGATAGAATTCATGTCATAATTAAGAAACTGATGTGTAATTCTTTTTCGTAATTGAAAACGATGAGGGTTATTGAAAATTATAAAAGAGTATTTTATTGAAGAATTCAGTTATTACTCAACAAATTCAAATTTTTATTTTTTAAGGGATGAGATCAATTCAGAAGTACCTTTTATATCTTTTATTAAAATGGATTTCTCTTTCTTACCTATTTCATTAATTATTTATTAGAACAGACAGAATTGAATTGGTCTAATTCAGAACCGTCCGATAGATTTGAATCTTATCTATCTTAGGGATATATCAAGAGATAAATAATCGGACCGGTCCTTAGATTTATTTAAGACTTTCCAGGAGCCGTATGAGGTGAAAATCTCATGTACGGTTCTGTAATAGAGATGGGAACAGTAATGTTATCACCGACTAGGATTATCTAACAGTTTAAGTACAGTTGATATAGTTGATGCGCAATCAAAATATGGTTTTTGGGGATGGAATTTGTGGCGTCAACCTATGGGTTTCATCGTTTTTCTAATTTCTTCGCTAGCAGAATGTGAAAGATTACCTTTTGATTTACCAGAAGCGGAAGAAGAATTAGTAGCGGGTTATCAAACAGAATATTCGGGTATCAAATTTGGTTTATTTTATGTTGCTTCCTATTTAAACCTATTAATTTCTTCATTATTTGTAACAGTTCTTTACTTGGGCGGTTCGAATATCTCGATTCCGTACATATTCGTTTCTGATTTTTTTGAAAAAAAGAAAACATATGGAGTTTTTGGAACTACAATTGGTCTCTTTATTACATTAGCTAAAACTTATTTGTTCTTATTCATTTCTATCATAACAAGATGGGCTTTGCCTAGGCTAAGAATGGATCAATTATTAAATCTTGGATGGAAATTTCTTTTACCTATTTCTCTCGGTAATCTATTATTAACAACTTCGTCTCAACTGTTTTCACTGTAAAGATTGATCTTCTATATTCATAACTTGTCTCAAATAAGAGAAAGAAATAAAACAAAAATATTCATAGATATTTACGATATGTTCCTTATGGTAACTGGGTTCATGAATTATGGTCAACAAACAGTCCGAGCTGCAAGGTACATTGGTCAAAGTTTCATGATTATCTTATCTCACGCAAATCGTTTACCTGTAACTGTTCAATATCCTTATGAAAAATTAATCACATCGGAACGTTTCCGCGGTCGAATCCATTTTGAATTTGATAAATGCATTGCTTGTGAAGTATGTGTTCGTGTATGTCCTATAGATTTACCCGTTGTTGATTGGAAACTGGAAACTGATATTCGAAAGAAACGATTGCTTAATTACAGTATTGATTTCGGAATCTGTATTTTTTGTGGTAACTGTATTGAGTATTGTCCAACAAATTGTTTATCAATGACTGAAGAATATGAACTTTCGACTTATGATCGTCACGAATTGAATTATAATCAAATTGCTTTGGGTCGTTTACCAATGTCAGTAATTGATGATTATACAATTCGAACAATTCAAATAAAAAAATAAAATTTTTTATAATTAAATACAATTCTTTTTAAAAAGAAAAAAATCATATAAATCAAATCATATTCTATATAAAATAGATATATAGAATATAATTCTATATAATAGAATAATAGAAATTCAATTTGGATAATATTATTCAAATTGAATTTTGAAAAATATTCAAAAAAATGAATAAATAAAAAATGAATAAATATAAATATTAGATATCAGATTAGAAATCTTCTATATTATAGAAATTCTAGAAATAGATTCTTAATTAGATAAATAGATTATTTAAATATTAAATAGTTATATATACTTTTGTTTTAGTATAGTTTCAAACTACTCTTTCGTATAAAGACTGGAATGACTTTGATCATATAACTGTACCTATATCAATTCAAACTCCGTAGGATTTTTTTTTCAATGCGAAGAGAAATTTAAGTATATAAAATTTTTTTCCTGGTCATATCAATAAGGTCATGAAATTTCGATTTCTTTGTCTTTTTTTTACATATAATGGATTTGCCTGAAACGCTACATGATTTTCTTTTAGTCTTTCTGGGATCGGGTCTTGTATTAGGAAGTCTAGGAGTAGTATTACTTACCAACCCAATTTTTTCTGCTTTTTCGTTGGGACTGGTTCTTGTTTGTATATCTTTATTCTATATTTTATCAAACTCCCATTTTGTAGCTGCATCACAGCTACTTATTTACGTGGGAGCTATAAACGTTTTAATCATATTTGCTGTGATGTTCATGAATAGTTCAGAATATTATCAAGATTTTCATCTTTGGACCGTTGGGGATGGAATTACTTTGATAGTTTGTACAAGTATTTTTGTTTCACTAATAACTACTATTCCAGATACATCATGGTACGGAATTATTTGGACTACAAGACCAAATCATATTATTGAGCAAGATTTGATAAGTACTAGTCAACAAATTGGAATTCATTTATCAACAGATTTTTTTCTCCCATTTGAACTCATTTCAATAATTCTTTTAGTTGCTTTGATAGGTGCAATTGTCGTAGCTCGACAGTAAGAAATCTTGTTATATTTCGCAAAATAATTAAATATTCCATTTTCTTCCATTTTCTCACATTTATTTCTGTCGAATTCTATGTGAAGTGAAAGAGTTTTTATGTAGAAACTCCTTTTTTTATTGCCAATATATTCTTGTTCCAGACTTGTTATATTATTTAGTCAATCGAATCTGTTGAATTGTTGTTCATATTGAAATGAATCAAAATTGATAAGGAGTTGGTCAATGATGCTCGAACATGTACTTGTTTTGAGTGCCTATTTATTTTCTATTGGTATCTATGGATTGATCACGAGCCGAAATATGGTTAGAGCCCTTATGTGTCTTGAACTTATACTGAATGCAGTTAATATAAATCTCGTAACTTTTTCTGATTTTTTTGATAATCGCCAATTAAAAGGAAATATTTTTTCAATTTTTGTTATAGCTATTGCAGCCGCTGAAGCAGCTATCGGACTGGCTATTGTTTCCTCAATTTCTCGTAACAGAAAATCAACCCGTATCAATCAATCGAATTTGTTGAATAAATAGTATTAATCATAATTAATCATAAAAAGTAGAATTGAGAATAGTGTAATATTTCTCAATTCAAATTAGCATGTATGCTACACAACTTATGATCATGTTTGCGTTTGCGAAATCATAATAAATCAAAGTATCCTGGTCCTCTTCTCTTCCTTCTTATAAATTTATCTAGACGTCTATTTTGATTAGCAAAATTTTGACAAATCATTGATTCATCTGGTGTATAAATATATGATTCATTTACGAGTTTACTAGATTGATAATTTTCATTTTTGATGTTCAAAAATTACTATAGATACAATGTCACATTCAGTAAAGATTTATGATACATGTATAGGATGTACTCAATGTGTTCGAGCCTGTCCCACAGATGTATTAGAAATGATACCTTGGGACGGATGTAAAGCTAAGCAAATAGCTTCTGCCCCAAGAACAGAGGACTGTGTTGGTTGTAAGAGGTGTGAGTCCGCCTGTCCGACGGATTTCTTAAGTGTTCGAGTTTATTTATGGCATGAAACAACTCGAAGTATGGGTCTAGCTTATTGATACGTTTCAAAAAACACCACACGAATACGTTTTTTACTGGCAAAAACCCGTGCTCAAAATAAAAAATTTTCTATTTTTCAAAATAAAAAATTTTCTATTTTATTTTGAGCACGGGTTTTTCGGGCCCAAGTGTATCTTATTTTTATCACGAATTCTTTTCCTTGGTTAACAATAGTTGTAGTTTTGCCAATAGCCGGGGGTTCCTTAATTTTCTTATTTCCTCATAGGGGAAATAAGGTAATTAGGTGGTATAGCATTTGTATATGCTTAATAGATCTCCTTCTAACAACCTATGCATTTTGTTATCATTTCCAATTGGATGATCCACTAATCCAACTGACGGAGAATTATAAATGGATCAATTTTTTTGATTTTTACTGGAGATTCGGAATAGATGGACTCTCTATAGGACCTATTTTACTGACGGGATTTATCACCACTTTAGCCACTTTAGCGGCTCAGCCGGTTACTCGAGAATACCAATTATTCCATTTCCTGATGTTAGCAATGTATAGCGGTCAAATAGGATTATTTTCTTCTCGAGACATTTTACTTTTTTTCATCATGTGGGAATTGGAATTAATTCCCGTTTATCTACTTTTATCCATGTGGGGGGGAAAGAAACGTTTGTATTCAGCTACAAAGTTTATTTTGTACACTGCGGGGAGTTCTGTTTTTTTATTAATGGGAATTCTGGGTATCGGTTTATATGGTTCTAATGAACCAACATTAAATTTGGAAACATTAACTAATCAATCGTATCCCGTGGCGCTGGAAATAATATTCTATATGGGATTTCTTATTGCTTTTGCTGTCAAATCGCCGATTATACCCTTACATACATGGTTACCAGATACCCACGGAGAGGCACATTACAGCACTTGTATGCTTTTAGCCGGAATCTTATTAAAAATGGGAGCGTATGGATTGGTTCGAATTAATATGGAAATTTTTTCCCACGCTCATTCTATATTTTGCCCCTGGTTAATGATATTAGGTTCTATTCAAATAATCTATGCCGCTTCAACATCTCTTGGTCAACGTAATTTAAAAAAAAGAATAGCTTATTCCTCGGTATCTCATATGGGTTTCCTAATTATAGGAATTGGTTCTATAAGCGATACTGGGCTCAACGGGGCCATTTTACAAATAATATCTCATGGATTTATTGGCGCTGCGCTTTTTTTCTTGGCAGGAACTAGTTATGATAGACTACGTCTTCTTTATCTTGACGAAATGGGCGGAATGGCTATCCCAATGCCAAAAATATTCACGATTTTTACTATCTTATCGATGGCTTCTCTTGCATTGCCAGGCATGAGCGGTTTTGTTGCAGAATTGATAGTTTTTTTTGGAATAATTACTAGTCAAAAATATCTTTTAATGATTAAAATACTAATTACTTTTGTAACAGCAATTGGAATGATATTAACTCCTATTTATTTATTATCTCTCTTACGGCAGATGTTCTATGGATACAAGTTTTTTAATACACCAAACTCTTATTTTTTTGATTCTGGGCCGAGAGAATTATTTATTTCAATTTCTATCCTTATACCCGTAATAGGTATTGGTATTTATCCGGATTTCATTTTCTCATTCTCGGTTGACAAGGTTGAAGCTATTCTATCTAATTTTTGAGAGATAGTTTTCGTAAATGAAAAAAACCAATAAATCAAAAAGAGAAAGAAACCCTTTGTACAATGAAAAAAAGATTTTTCCGTTAGATTCACTTAAAAAAAAGAATTTGAGTTGTAATCGAATATGTTTGTTGTTTGTGAGAACCCTTTAAATCAAGTAATGTAATGATTCAAAGGGTTCTCGACGATTTATGGGAAGTTTATATATATGCTTTCTAGATTTTTATTTTTCAAGTTCTTTACTCATTTTCATTCAATTAGATGTAAATGAACCATAACTATGTAGTCCTATTCCTAATAGATTGATCCCCAAATAACATATCCAAATTATAAGAAATCCTATAGAGGCCACTATGGAAGAATTTACACCTTCCAATTTTTTATTTTTTCTAGTATGTAAATAAATCGCGAATATGGTCCAAGTAATAAAGGCCCAAGTTTCCTTTGGATCCCAATTCCAATATGATCCCCATGCCTCGTTAGCCCATACTGCTCCTGAAAGAATACCTATCGTTAAAAAGAGAAAACCTAGACTAATAATACGATAACCCCAACGATCCAATTGTTGAATAAATTGAGACCTGTAATAATTTCTAGAAGAAGAAAAAGAAGTTTTTCGTAAAACATTGTTTCTTTCATTCATATTCATGTATTTTATTTCAGCAAAATCAAACGATTTATTTAAAGAATCCAAATTCTTGCTTTTACCAAGAATTTGGATGACTTCTTGAAACGTAATGACTAAAATAGCTACCGATAATAATGATCCACATAAAAGAGCTGCATAGCCCAATATCATCATACTTACGTGCATCATTAGCCAATGGGATTGTAGAGCGGGTACTAATATTACGGATTGATGCATTTTGGTTAAAAGACCCGAAGTAGCAAAGCCTTGGGTAAAAATAACACTTGGTGCGATTATTGTACTTAAAAGGTTTTTCTCCTTTTTAAAAAACGGAACCATATGAAAAATGGAAAAACCCCATGAAAGAAAGATTAATGATTCATATAAATCACTAAATGGTAAATGGCCCGAAAAAAACCAACGAGTAATTAACAATCCCGTTACACAGATAAAAGTTATTATCATGGCTTTTTTGGACAAATCATATAATCCTACGATTTCATTGACTAATAAGGTTATCAAATGAATTGAAATCACAATTGATATGACCGAAAACGATATATGAGTTAATATATGCTCTAAAGTTGAAAATATCATATATATAATGAAATGAAAATAAATATCTATAATGAAAAAAACAAAAAAAGGTATGAATACTAGGAATAGAAATCGGGAATTGAATTCATTATAGGACTTCTTATTTAAGAATATGGGATAGGATGCCATGCCGCTACTCGGACTCGAACCGAGATGCTCTAGCACTGCTTCCTAAGAGCAGCGTGTCTACCAATTTCACCATAGCGGCTTACTCGAAATCATAATAACCGATTCATTAGTCAATCGTCGAGATTGAAACAATTAATTAAAGTGCAATATTTCTTTAGTACATTTGTTTACTAGACATTAAAGAATTGAAATAATTCAATTATAATTCTCTATAAAGATTTTTTATAATTAATTATAATAAAAAAATTTAATGAATCAAATTGAAATTTGGATTTTTTCTAATATATAAAATATATAAATTAATTAATTAATATAGAATTAGAATAAATTTATATTAACTATACTTATAGTACTATAAGTATAGTAATTGATTATTCTAATTTATTATTTCTTATTAATATAAAAAGAAAAAAATAGAACGCTTCGGTTTCAATACGAAGTAGTTGTTTATGACTCCGTTTTTAGTTATTTCATTTTCTGACTCTAAAGAAATGCATTTCCTTTTTTTCAATGAAAGAAAAATAGTTCATTTATATATCTAATATCTAAAATTGACCACTACATTCAAAAAATTTTAGATTCTATATATTTAGAATATATTCTATAGAATATATTCTAAATATATATTCCATATTCTATATTAGTATTAAATTAGTATTAAAGAATACTCTTTGAATCGAGCTAATTCAGATTATTATTTTTTGTTACAAAAAAAACTTTTTGAGTTCCCTGTAAAAATAGATTGGGCTAATGAAAAGGCTTTCAATGCTGTCCAATATCCCTTTTTTTTCCAAAAATTCTTCCGAATGCGTTTTTTTGATATAGAAGTGCGCTTTTTTGGGACTGCCATCCAACTAGGATAGTTTTTTTATTGCTATAGTTCGATGTGAAAGACATTTCTTCTGTAAATGAAAACGAATTCTTCTTTAATTAGCTATATGTCTTATCTATCTGAATTCCCTCTTTATTTTTGTTTTCTATCTAAAGTAAAACATTGAATATTAGAAACCTTTTCCAAATTTTTCCAAGATATAGATCTCTTTTTATTGTAATGTAAAATAATCAATTAGTTCAAAAATGAACTAATGTTTCTGAATAATAAAAAAAAGTCTTATTTTATTGGGTCATGTCATATGAATTGTTTTTTCTGATTCATATCAAAATAAACGAATGTTCTTAGTTTTGGTGTAATTATTTATCCTCACTCTATAGATAAAAATATTTATTTTACAAATTTCGTTTTTCTTTATTATTCTTTATTAATAGTAATTTCTTATTGTAATTTCTTATTTCTTAATAAAGAAATCAATTTTTACTAACATAGTAATTCTAAATAGTAATTAATATTACTAAAAAATAATATTACTAAAAATAATAATAATTTTTTTCACTAAAAATTTTGTTTCAGAATAATTAAGAATATAAAATTCTATTTATATATCCACTTTTTTATTAACCGAACCCTTTACAAAAGAGATAAAACAAACGAATAAGAAACAAAATTCATTCAAAATTTAAATCTTTTTTATTCTTTATTTTTTTTTTGTATGGAATATACACATCAATCTTCATGGATCATACCTTTCACCCCGCTTCCAGTTCCTATGTTAATAGGGGTAGGACTTCTACTTTTTCCCACGGCAACAAAAAATCTTCGCCGTATGTGGGCTTTTCCTAGTATTTTATTGTTAACGATAGTTATGATTTTTTCAATCGATCTGTCTATTCATCAAATCAAGAACAGTTCCATCTATCAATATGTATGGTCTTGGACTATAAATAATGATCTTTCTTTAGAGTTTGGCTACTTGATCGATTCACTTACTTCTATTATGTCAATATTAATCACTACTGTTGGTATTCTGGTTCTTATTTATAGTGATAATTATATGTCTCATGATCAAGGATATTTGAGATTTTTGACTTATATGAGTTTTTTTAATACTTCAATGTTGGGATTAGTTACTAGTTCAAATTTGATACAAGTTTATATTTTTTGGGAATTGGTTGGAATGTGTTCTTATCTATTAATAGGTTTTTGGTTCACACGTCCTATTGCGGCAAATGCTTGTCAAAAAGCGTTTGTAACTAATCGTGTAGGGGATTTTGGTTTATTATTAGGAATTTTAGGTTTTTATTGGATAACGGGTAGTTTGGAATTTCGGGATTTATTTCAAATATTCAATAACTTGATTTATAAGAATGAGGTTAATATTTTTTTTGTTACTTTGTGCGCCCTCTTGTTATTTTGCGGCTCAGTTGCGAAATCTGCCCAATTCCCTCTTCATGTATGGTTACCAGATGCTATGGAAGGGCCTACTCCTATTTCCGCTCTTATACATGCTGCTACTATGGTAGCAGCAGGAATTTTTCTTGTAGCTCGACTTCTTCCTCTTTTCATAGTTATACCCTCCATAATGAATGGAATAGCTTTGATAGGTATAATAACAGTAGTATTAGGAGCTACTTTAGCTATTGCTCAAAAAGATATTAAGAAAAATTTGGCCTATTCTACAATGTCTCAATTGGGTTATATTATGTTAGCTTTAGGTATGGGCTCTTATCGAACTGCTTTATTTCATTTGATTACTCATGCTTATTCAAAAGCATTGTTGTTTTTAGGATCTGGATCCATTATTCATTCAATGGAAGCAATTGTTGGATACTCTCCCGATAAAAGTCAAAATATGGTTCTTATGGGCGGTTTAACAAAACATGCGCCAATTACAAAAACTGCCTTTTTAATGGGTACACTTTCTCTTTGTGGTATTCCACCTTTTGCCTGTTTTTGGTCCAAGGATGAGATTCTTAATGATAGTTGGTTGTATTCACCAATTTTCGCAATACTAGCTTGTTCCACAGCGGGATTAACTGCATTTTATATGTTTCGAATCTATTTACTTGTTTTTGAAGGATATTTAAACGTTCATTTTCAAAATTTCAATGGAAAGAAAAATAGTTCATTATATTCAATATCTTTATGGGGCAAAGAAGGAAAAAAAAAATTAAAAAAGAAAATTCATTTATTAGCTTTATTAACAATGAATAATAATGAAAGGACTTCTTTTTTTCGGAAGACGACATATTCACATCGAATAAATCGAAATGTCAAAAGCATAACACGTCTTTTTATTGATAGTACCTATTTTGGTACTAAAAAGATTCCTTGTTTTTATCCTCATGAATCAGACAATACTATGCTATTTTCTATGCTTGTATTAGTACTATTTACTTTCTTCGTTGGGGCCATTGGAATTTCTTTCAGCCAAGAAGGAATAGATTTGGATATATTATCCAAATTGTTAATTCCGTCTATAGACCTTTTACATCAAAATTCAAAGAATTCTGTGGATTGGTATGAATTTTTTACAAATGCAACTTTTTCGGTGAGTCTAGCTTTTTTCGGAATATTTACAGCGTCTTTTTTCTATAAACCTGTTTTTTCTTCTTTACAAAATTTGAACTTATTAAATTTATTTGAAAAGAGTGTTCCTAAAAAAATTATTGCTGATAAAATCATCAATGTCATATATGATTGGTCATATAATCGTGGTTATATAGATGCTTTTTTTGAAGTATCTTTAATTGCGAGTGTAAGAAAGTTAGCTAAATTAAATTCTTTTTTTGATAGACAAGTAATTGATGGAATTCCAAATGGAGTTGGTATTTCAAGTTTTTTTATGGGAGAGGCTATTAAATATGCGGGAGGTGGACGAATTTCTTCGTATATTTTCTTTTTTGTATTAATCTTTTTAGTAATTTGTTATTATATATTTATATAATGTACTATTAAACCTAAATTGGAGTTATCCGCTAAGAATTATGGTAGAGCAGTTTATGAATGTCTCATCCGAAAAGCTTCCTTGACCAATTGGATAGATCAAGAAAACAGCAGTAGCTGCTGCAACAGTAGTTAGAAATTCTTTTATCTTTTTCCCTTTTGTTTTAAGAGATTCTTATTATATTAGAAATTATCTTGTCTTTTTTTCTTATCTAGATTAAATAATATTTATG